TGTTTATATACATCCTTCCTGGTTGAGACCACACATAAAAATGATATTGCCATAAATGGACAAAGAAATATTTCCATTTATTTATCACAAGAGTCGTATCCTTTAAAGCCAGAATTGATTTTCCTTGATATCTAACATAATGCATGAAGAGATCCTGGAGAAACCATAGGCTAGTCGGAAAATCATTAGCAAAGACGTCTTCTACGGGAGGCTTTATTTTTCCATAGAAATATATTCGCTCAAAAAAGACACCGGAAGCTGTTAATCGTAAATGAGAAGATTTGTTGCGTAGAAAAAGTAAGATGGATTCGTATTCACAAACATGAGAATTATACAGGAACAAGAAAAATCTTGGATTACTTTTTGAAAAAATAGAAATCGATTTTTTTAGAAATTTATATTTATGTGGAATAATAAGACTATTCCAATTATAATTATAATACTCGTGAAGAAAAAGCCCTAATAAATACAAAGAGGAGGCGTCTTTTACCCAGTAGCGAAGGGTTTGAACTAAGATTTCCAGATGAATCGGGTAGGGTATTAGTACATCTGATACATAATTTAAACGTGTAAATTTGTCCTCGAAAAAAGGAAATATTGAATGAATTGATCGTAAATTATAATACTTTACGATTTCTGCACCCGTTAAAGAAGATACTAATCGTGGGGAAAATGGAATTTCCACAACAACTGCAAACCCCTCTGATATCATTTGAGAATACAAATTTTTATTGAACCCAAAAACTTTATTTTGGTTAGAATCATTAGAGGAAATAATCAAATGATTCTGTTGATACATTCGAGTAATTAAACGTTTTACAATCAGTAAACTATATTGACTGTCATAACCCACATTTTCCAACAAATTTGATCTATTTAAACCATGATCACGAGCAAATGCATAAATGTACTCCCGAAAGATAAGTGGGTATAGAAGGTCATGTTTCCAAGATCTATCTAGTTCTAAATATCCTTGAAATTCTGCCATTTGAATTAGATTTGAGCCGAAAATACGATGGGATGTATTGGGTTATCAAATGATACCTAGTACGATAGAGTTAAAACAAGGTATTATTTTAATAAATGATTAAAGAATAAAAAAAAAATAATAATAATAAAAATGGATACCTCGTAAAAAGGTACGACTCATCAACAGACTCTCTGTCCTCACTTTTTTCACCCAATTGGTTTATGTTTATTCTCGGATAAACAGATGGTTAGAAATCCTTTATTTTTGCAATCCAATCGCTCTTTTGATTTTGAAAAAAAAAATTTCTTTATCAATATACTGCCTTCTTCATACACATTTATCTCCGCCACATAATAGAGATAACTAATAGTTAGGATTCATAAAAAATCGATAATACACTCATGGGAAAAGCCTTTCCCGCGTCAAGCACTAATATAGTTTTAACGTCTAATTAGATCAGGTAATCATTCAAAAATTAAGAACAGGAGCTCGTTACTTTATATTTTCTTTCCTATAATTGGAACCTATAGCTATAGTTAGGTTCTATCCATTTATTTACTGGACCCAACTTTCAATTTAGTTTGAATTTCTTTGCTTTTTAAAATTTTTTAATTGATTTTATTTTGTTCCAAGCCAAGAATTCAAACAATTTAAACAGGGGTTTGGCCCTATTCCTAAAGAATGAAATATTCTTAGAATTCTCTATTGATACGACATGCTGCTTTTTCCAGTCATTCCTTTCAGGATCAGTCGCGGTCTTACAAACTCTACCGATGGTATAGACGAATCCATTGCTTCATACAAATGTGTAAAAGATGCTAGCCGCACTTAAAAGCCGAGTACTCTACCGTTGAGTTAGCAACCCGAACTAAAATAATTAGAATGTATAGATATAATCGAAATCCCAATAAATAAAGAGATTGAATTGTACGGCGCAATCAATTCATTTAAAAAAATAAAAAAATAAAATAGATTTATTTATTGAATTATAGAATATTGATTTAGAATGAACGATTCAGAAATATAAATAATCAAAAACTATTTGTCGACCAACTCTTGTCTTTTATGTTATCCATTATTATATTATATTTTAATCATTAAAAAAAAAAAAGACTTACAACACATCCAATGAACCCTTTATTTGTTTATTTGAATGAAATAAAATCGATAGGACGGAGATAAATATATTCATTTATCCACGCTCAGATTATATTTATTCGATACACTGTTGTCAATATGAATGTAAATGTTGAGATAAAAAATACAATAGAAAAATAGACAAAAAAAAATAATAATAAATTGAAAAATTGAATTGAAATTAAAACTTCAATTTATTAAAATCAAAAACAAAAACTAAGGATTTATGTTGGATTGGCACTACATATATAATTTACATATAGACATAAAGGGTGTAGACGGACGAATAAATTAAACAAATGAAGTATAAAAACTCCAGGTTTATTCAATTAATATCAATCAATATAAGTAAATAAAGGAAAGATTAACCCTTTGCTTTTTTTCTCCTACATAATGTCGTCTTTTATCACGATAAAAGTCTATTTCCATGTCAATGGGCGTTTTTCAGTGGAATTCTATGAAGAAAGAAAAAAAGCAAAGAAAAGATTATCCAAAACTCTATACAAATCATTCACACTCTCTTTAATTTATATATATTTCGTTAATTGAATTTTGGTTGGTGATTAAGGCGAAGTTCCATAAAAACACCCGCCTTCTTTGAAATATCATGAACAGTTCCTGTAGGCTGAGCCCCTTTTTCAAGGAAATATAGAATAACAGGAACATTTAAATAGGTTTGATTCTTTATCGGATCATAAAAACCCACTTTCCGAAGAGCTCTTCCTTCTCTTCGGGATCGAACATCAATTGCAACGATTCGATAAATGGCTCAGTGGGATAGATGTAGATAACCCCCCCGAGAAACGTATAAGAGGTTTTCTCCTCGTACGGCTCAAGAAAATTCAAGTTATGCTGATGTATAAAATTCTAATGTCAAATATATTCCTAAAATCATCAAATCAATTAGACCAAGAATTTTCTTTCTTTATCATCATATGATTTAAATACTTGTTTCTTATTCTTTCCCCAACCACAAAATTTATTCGTATTTGTAATTTGCACTCTCATAACTCAAGTCGGATAATTCCCAAAGGAAACCTTTTATACGCATTTCGTTTATTGAGCGGTCTCTAATCCCCTTTCTTTTTGTCTGTCTCCTTTCGAATCTATTTTGATTGTTCATAGTTCTGTTCTCGTTGTTGAGACAATTGAAAACGGTATTTCCTTGTTCTAGGATCCTTTATCTTTCTTTGCCTTGAATCATTGGGTTTAGACATTACTTCGGTGATCTTTAATCGTTTCAGTTTCAATCAAAATGGCAGCAACATACCATTTGTTGTGATTTCTTTCGATCAACGAATCATATGAATGGTTGATTCCTGTGTAAAACACTTTTGATTTGATCGAAAATGTTTTGCAAATTCCAAAAAATTTTACTTTTGAATTTGAAACTTTCTTAGAATTGGATCCTTTCGATTTCTATATCGAAAATATACTTAACAAAGTGATCCCAATTTATTAATTGATACTAACCCTAGATTCTTACCCTCCGATAAACGAATCAATACGTTCTGCTCGAGCTCCATCCTGTACTGTACGATACAGTTTACCCCCCCCCCCAAAAAAAAATGAGAGTTATGGTGGAACAGAACAAACGATGTCGAGCCAAAAGCACTTTCATTCCTATATAATTCCTATATAATATAAAAATGGTGGGTGTAAGAATCCACAGCGGATCGTGTCCTTCAAGTCGCACGTTGCTTTCTACCACATCGTTTTAAACGAAGTTTTACCATAACATTCCTTTAGTTTGGAACCAGTATGTAATTAATTCCATTATGGAATCATGAATAGTCATTGGTTCGGTCGGTACCTAGTAATCTATATTTTATTTTTTCCTTCTATACTTCTATTCTATCTTCTATATTTATATTAAATAGAATTTCTGACAACGTCGCAGAAAAAATAAAAATTAACCCCGGATACATATCGTTATAAATATAAAAATTTATACAAAATAAAAATTGATAATATTTTAAAATTAAAATAAAAAAAAACTAAATAATATATAATATAATATAAAATATAAATAAAAAATAAATATATAAATAAAAAATATATTTAATAATTATAAATAAAAATAACATGACTAAAATTCAAATAAATAAGTTCTTTTTGAATCTGCATCTTCAAATAACTTGATAGTGATAAGATAAATTCAACAATTTCACACTTCTTCGAGTACTAACAACTCATAAGAAATCATCAATTTCAGAGATAGATCACAAATAGATTCTATTCCATCTATGTCTTATTTGAACTCGATTAAATTTGTGAAAAAGATATGATTCAGAGAAAGCTCATTACGAACAAAACTTTTTCAATATTATACTCTTAAATATAAATACAAGGTTGTTCAAAAAAGTAACCTTTATTTTATTCTGATTTATTCTGATAAAATATAAACCACCTATCATAATATATATATGTCATATATATTATATGATATATATGGGTTAAAGCTGCGATAATATCCTACTGTATTGGGTGTGTGGACAGATACGCTCTGGGACGGAAGGATTCGAACCTCCGAATACCGGGACCAAAACCCGTTGCCTTACCACTTGGCCACGCCCCATTTTAACATTTTAAATTTATATTTAATACTAATAAACACTAATATTGGCACTGGTTGTTCGTCAACTTCAGTCTAAATATCTATCAAATATATTAGCTTATTGATAGAATTTTTATACGTGTAGATATAGAATTAAACTGATGAATTTATTGATCATTACATCTAATTCAATTAAGATATTGTATGAAAGTATGATTTATCCTATTCACTTTTGATTTGAGAATTGAAGTTGAAGGATTTTTGATTGGTCAAGTTCAAATCAAAGAAGGGTTTTTGTTAGATCGAAGTTATTTTTATTCATTTACCCTTCTCTAAATAACTCAACTTATTAATAACTCAATCAAAATAAATATAATAACCCTCAAGAACAAAATGTTTGTTATGCTTAATATATTAAGTTTGATCTGGATCTGTCTTAATTCTGCCCTTTATTCAAGTAGTTTTTTCGTCGCCAAATTGCCCGAGGCCTACGCTTTTTTAAATCCAATCGTAGATGTTATGCCAGTAATACCTTTGCTATTTTTTCTATTAGCTTTTGTTTGGCAAGCTGCTGTAAGTTTTCGATGATTTTTTTAATTTAATACGATTTTAAAGAATACTGCCCTGGACAAATTTATGATTTATTCAAAAAAAATTCTAACAATCGATAAGATCAGATAAGTCTTACAGTAGCAACGCTCGATTCAAATATTTAAATTCTGGTATAGCTGTGATAAGTTGGGAACACCACATTTCACTTCCTTATTCTGACCTTTTTCCATTGGAAGACCTCTTGGAGTTGTCCACAATGTCTAATTGTGGGTATAAAAGAAAATTTTTGGTGATTAAAAACTCCACTTTTTTTAAAATTTATTAAAAATGGAGTTTTTGAAAATTCTTTTATTTTTCTAATCTGAAAAGAACTTTAGTTTATTTCTTGGTTTGGTGGCAATTATTTCTTGGTTTGGTGGCAAAATAAAAATATAAAATTATAAAAATTATAGTAGGGTATGCAATCTAAAATACAAATATACAATATACAAATGGGGAATCTACTCTCTTTTTTCTAAAAAAATAATCTTGGAGATTCTGTAATGCTTACTCTAAAACTATTTGTTTACACGATAGTGATATTCTTTGTCTCTTTATTCATCTTCGGATTCCTATCTAATGATCCGGGGCGTAATCCTGGACGTGAAGAATAAAATAAAAAAGAAATAAGGTTTTTTTGTTTTTCTTGCTCGATTTTTATTTTTAAATGTTCTTTAGTAAGATTTTAGATATTTCACATTTTTAACTATTAAAATAACTAAAAAAAAAAAGAACTCGCGAAACATTCGAAAGGAAATAAAAAATTATCGATGAAAATGGAAAGAGAGGGATTCGAACCCTCGGTACGAAAAACTCGTACAACGGATTAGCAATCCGACGCTTTAGTCCACTCAGCCATCTCTCCCAATTGACAAAGGATAATTACTATGTTACATAAGTCAAAATAAGGCTTGAAAAAAGACTTTTATTTAGTTTATTTATATTTTTTTAATATAAGTTTTTAATATAAGAAAAAAGAAAACTAAAAAATAAAAAAAAAAAGCCCTCTTTGATTTTTTCCAAAAAAACCTTTTCTTTCCCCGGCTTGGCCTGGTCAGTACCAGGCTGGGCCGGGCCTCTTTTGTTCCAACCAATCAAATTAAAATAATTTTTTTTTTAATTTGAAAACACAAAAGCTTATTATTGATATTGAAACTATCATATCATAAGAGGGGCTATTTTAGTTCGAGTCATAATCCAAACGTCATTTTCTATCTTCATTTTTTTTTAGCTTTATATTTACTCTATTTTCTCTATTTTTATTTAATAAAAAATAAATATAAATTTTTGTAAAGTCCATTTAAATAAGATACGAAAACAAGGGAACTATGAATTCTTGAACAATGCATTTTTATGTTACGGCTTAAATAGTTTTGTCAAGCCATATTCGACAAAAACCTCCAAGCAAAAGATTTGGTATTTAGTTATTGAAATGAGTCCTCGTTTCCTAATCTCATTACGTACTCTCGTTAACGCTCTTATTTTCATGATTCTTTTTTGATCCTATCTTTTGATTACGAAAAAATTTCTTGTTCGACAAAAAGTCGATTTATACACAATAATCGGATTGTAGCGGGTATAGTTTAGTGGTAAAAGTGTGATTCGTTCGATTAACCCCTTAATAGTTAAGGGGTCCCTTGAGTTGATTAATATCCCATTACGATCAAAAACTTTATCTCGTAAAAAGGATTTACTCCTTTACCTCTCAATGAAAAATTCGAGGAAGAATATAAACTCTCGTGATTTGTATCCAAGAGTCAATTAGAAATTGAAAAATTGGATTATGAAATAACGAAACATAATTTTTTTTAATTGGATCAATACTTCCAATTGAATGAGTATGAGTAAGGAATCCATGGATAAAGATAGAAAATTTATTTCTAATCGTAACTAAATCTTCAATTTTTCTTTTTTTTTTTTGTATTTTGTATAAATTGAAGCAAAATAGCTATTAAACAATGACTTTGGTTTACTAAAGACATCGACAAATCTTTTAGCTCGATGGAAACAAAATGCTTTTCCTAAGGATTCTATTAAAATAGAAATAGAGAACGAAGTAACTAGAAAGAGTGTTAGAATCCCCTCTTTTCTATAAGGATCATCTAGAAAGCGGGTCCTTTTGAATGCATTCAGACAGAAAAGCTGACATAGATGTTATGGGTAGAATTTTTTTAATTTTGTTCATATCTTACATTTGGAAATTTATCCATCTTCCATAAAGGAGCCGAATGAAACCAAAGTTTCA